GGCCGCACCAAAACAAAAAACTTTTTCTTGGTTGGTGTGATCTGTTGGACATAAATCCAATTTTTAATTTTTTTGGATTCCTTAGAGTTTGTTTTTACCCTTCCTGTCGGTATCAAGATGCCACTGTGTCTGGATATCTTATCTGTCTTGTCCGGAAAATGGATATCCCCGTAAAAGATTTTTAGTTCAATCCTTTTTTTTTTTCTCTCCACTCGGATCAACCCGCCGACTCGGCTTCTTATATTTAAAGTGATTCGTGTATCGACTCCAATGATACTATAGTTCTGTACCATTATGGCAGAGGATTCGGGTAAAATATGCACTTCTTCGGGAATGAAAAAAAAGCGATCTACTTTCATTTCGTATTTTGTCTTAAATTTTTGGACTCCTCGATACTCAATCATATCTTCTTTTTGGATGATTGAGTCCGCCTTTAGAGTCCCATATTTAAGAATTCCGGAACTCTTTCTTCTGTATCTAGGATCATCAAAAAAAGCAAAAATACTATTTCTACGGAAAATACCACTTATGGGTATTTCAATTGAGATACCTGAATGCGGTATGAATTCTTTATCTTGCTCTTGAATCGATTTGAATGGAATGATAAATCTATTTCTTCGCCTTTTTGCTAATAAATCCGAGTTCTCATGAAAAATAGCAGAATATATGAAATTATAATGACTAGTACCTGCGCTTCCGTTCAATTCTGAATAATCGGGAATCCCGGATTTTTTTTTATCATAAAAATCCGAACTAAAAAAATTTTGGCTCGCTTGATCGTTATTCCCTGAGAGGCTAGAAATAGATTTTCTTTCGATGGAAAGAAAAGGTATGTTCATTTGATCTTGATCTTTGTGGATCGAAAAAAGAATTAGACTAGATCCGCATGAACCTCCTGATAATATCCATAAATGACTCGTTTTTGGTAAGAGATGTACATTACTATATGTAAATTCGGGTGCATGGGACACATTAGTACTCCAGTGCATTTCGCCCTCTGAGTCAGAATAAATATATTTTCTAACCCTCTCTTTAAAATGAAAAGTGTATGTTCCCTCGCGAATCTCAGCAATCACCTGTTCTGATTCCACATATTGATCATTTTGAACTAAAAGAAAACTTTTTGGTGGAATAGTCACGCTATGCATAATATCTTCGCTCTCAATAATTACAGACAAGTCTATATAACATAGAAAGGCAGGATGCCCGTGACGTGTACGTGTAGGATGAACCAAATCCTCATTGAATTTTATTTTTCCATTATAAGGGGCTCGTACATGTTCGGCAGTACCTCCTGTAAAAACTCCGCCGGTATGAAAGGTTCTTAATGTTAGTTGAGTCCCCGGTTCGCCAATAGATTGACCCGCAATAATACCTACAGCTTCCCCCAATTCAACTAGGTCGCCATGTGTGGGGCTCCGACCATAACATAATCGACAGATCCAAGATGTACTCCGACAAGTAAAGGGAGTTCGAATAGATATTGATTGTGTTCCAAAGGTTATTAATCGGTTGACAAGTCCAATCCCAAGATCTTGATTTCGAAAGGCGACACATCGGGAACCTATATATATATCGTCTGCTAAGACACGACCAATTAATGTTTGAATAAAAATTCTTTCTGACATCATCCGATTTTTATTTCGAGGACTCACAGAAATCCCTCGGATAGTGCCACAATCTGTTCTACGTACAACTATATGTTGAACTACTTCAACAAGTCGACGCGTAAGATATCCAGCATCTGATGTGCGTACAGCAGTATCTACAACTCCTTTACGGGCTCCATAGCAAGAAATAATATATTCTGTTAAAGATAGTCCTTCGCGTAAATTGCTTTGAATAGGTAAATCAATCATTTGTCCTTGGGGATCCGACATTAATCCTCTCATACCTACTAATTGATGTACTTGAGATGCATTTCCCCTAGCCCCCGAAAAAGACATCATATGGACTGGATTGAAAGGATCCGTCATCCTAAAATTAGGATTCATTTCTTGTCGCAAATATTCACTTGTAGCATACCATATCTCAATAGATTGGCGTAATTTTTCTACCGCATGTACATTCCCATAATGATGCTGTTTTTCCAAAATCAAACTTTGTTGTTCAGCATCTTGGACAAGCCAGCCCTTGGAAGGTATCGTTAAAAGATCATCAATTCCTAATGAAATGGATGTAGCAGTGGCTTGCTGGAAACCTAGAGTCTTTACTTGATCTAGGATGTGTGATGTATATGCCATCCCGAAGTGATCTATTAATCGGCTAATAAGTCGTTTAATAGCAGTTCCATCTATCACTTTATTGTGAAATACCAGATTGGCCCGTTCCGCCATAAGTACCTCCATATTCTGCTGAATGGGATTCGACAATGAGTTTGAGTCAATGATTGCAAAACTTCCTTTTCTCGATCTTGATTTGCGTAGAATTTTAGGTCAAGAACTATGTATGGTCCGAGTTGAATCGGAGAGGTCCGAATTCACACAGGTGTCCTAGAATT